TAACCTTTCAAAGATAGAATAAAAAGGGGGAATCACTTAATTTCCTTTTTCTGCTTTCTCAGCTGACACAATATTTTTTATCATTAGATCTATCATTAAAATTTTGTCTATACTAATAGAAGTTTTTTCTTATTTTTTATTTATTTAGTATTTCATTTAGTTAGTATTTCATCAAAATTGAAATAAAAATAACTAAAACTACAAAAAGTAACCACTATTATACTATTAATAAATAATTTTATATACTATATATATATATTAAAACGTTATGTATATAGAAACAGTAATGTATATGTAAACTAAGAATAGGATTTTTTAACGAATGCAATTAAGAATGACAAGATCGACACAAGAAAAGGAATTTTAGACATCCTTTTCTTGTGTCGAAGACTCGCAAGACAAATAATACTCCCTATAGTCCCTAAAATTTGTTGTTTCGCCGATTTCTAGTTCCTTTTTTTTTCTGCGCTTGCTTTCCTTATCTTATTTTAGTATCTAGTCAAATTTTTCCATTCTAATACAAAAAACTCTTGATTATTGATACATTCTATCAATTTCAATTGGTCACTAACGACAGAGTTACATCACACCCCCTCCCATTTTTCAATACAAATTTGTATTGAAAAATAAAGAAAAGGGGGTAAAGTGAATTCTTCTTAATATACATACTAGGATTAGGACTATCAGACAAGTAATTCCTGACACCTGGTCGAAAAGGAATAGAAAGTCTAAAGAGAGGCAAAAAGGCTTTTGATAATTTTTTTGGTTCTTTCTTTTTTACGAATTTGATAAAACTAAATAGACAGATCTAAAAATTCATTTCGGATAATTGAACCTTCTCAAACTGTTTCTTTTTAAGAACCAAAAAGATTTGTGCCAAAACAACCGATCCTAAGAAGAACAAAAGGCCTTGGACACGTAATGGATCTTGAAGTACTATTTCCGCATCCCCCTGACCAAATCCACCCACATTAGGATTACTCGTTAATGGTTGATCGAGTTTAATGGATTCGCCCTCTGAAACAAGAAGTTCTAGGCCTCGAGGGATAATATCAATTACTTGGCGTTCATTCGATGCATCCGCTATGGTTATTTCGTATCCCCCTTTTTCTTTTCGTAAAATTTTGCTTATTATCCCTCCTGCCGTAGCATTATAAACTGTATTGTTACTTTTGCTACCATCAGGATAAATCTGACCCCTTCCCCTGTTTCCGCCTACGTATATAGGATATTTTAAGAAGTGAACATCTTTATTAGTAGCAGGGTCTGGGGCAAGAATAGGAAAGGTTATTTCACTATATTTTTGACCGGGAACAGGACCTATCACAAGAATATTTTTTTTATTGGGGCGATAATTCTGAAAAGACAGATTTCCTATCTTTTCTTTCATCTCGGGTGAAATACGATCGGGGGGGGCTAATTCAAACCCCTCCGGTAAAATAAGAACAGCTCCCACATTCAAAGCTCCTTTTTTACCATTAGCTAGAACTTGTTTTAGCTGCATATCATAAGGAATTTTAACAACTGCTTCAAATACAGTATCAGGAAGTACCGCTTGTGGAACCTCAATATCCACGGGCTTACTAGCTAAATGGCAATTGGCACATACAATACGCCCAGTTGCCTCTCGTGGATTTTCATAATTCTGCTGGGCAAAAATTGGATATGCACTTGAAATGGATGCCCAAGTTATTATATATATCATGAGTGAGACAGATATGGAGCGAGTAATCTCTTCCCTTATCCAAGAAAAGGTATTTCTAGTTTGCATGGTCCAATCATTTATCCCGAAAATTTCTACAATAAAGTTAGGTAGGTCGATAATATACTTCCCTAGCCACAATTCTGCTATTTACATTTACTGAAAAAAGAAAAATTTTTTGTTGAAATATACAAGGAATCCCTCGTGGGTAAAAAAGAGTAAAGTAAATACGACTTTGATTTGGTTATGATGTATAAAGTAAGAAAGATTAGAATTGGATCCGTGAATCTTTTTTTAGTCATTTATTGCATGATAAATTACTACAAGTGACGGAGATACACGATTTAAATAACGAAAGATCCAATATTTAAAAATTGTATCAAGAATGACTGGAAAGGTAGAAACTAGACCGGATAAAATTTGCTCATAATGAGCAAACCCAAAATCTTTGTAAATATAACCAATCATTAGTTCCCAACCGTGAGGCGAATGGAATCCGATACATAAATCAGTTAATAAAAGAATCGAAAAAGCTTTAATTGTATCACTTAAATTATATAGGAATTCTTGAACCCAAGAATTGAGAATAAAAAGCTTTTCCTTACCCCAAAAGGAATAACCACTTAGAATAACGAAAGATATTAGATTTGTCGAGAAGTGCAAGATTGTATGGATACGATACTCATTGTGTATCTTGATGAATTGGATCGTTTCTTTGTGGATTCCTAGACGAAATTGTTGTAAATCGGTTTCGGGGTATTCCTTTATCATTTCATCCAGCTGGAATAGCTCCTCTAATTGTATGAATTTTTCTAGAACACTTTTTTCTTGAATATCATTCAAGAAAGTTTCGCATTGTCTAGTATTCCACCAATTAGTAATCCAAGTTTTCAAATTTTTATTACAGCAGAGAGAGATCAACCAGGGCAAAAAGACTATAGATGTAAAATAAAAAAAAGGAATGAATGCTTTCTTTTTTGCCATTTTGAATCTGTGAATTGTTAATGAACCTACCGCATTTGTTGATTCTATTAGATCTACTATTTCTATCCAGCATGAGTTTCTATTATAATTCGAATAGAATGTATTGAGCCTATTCAAATAGAATGTATTGAGCCTATAATCCCTTTTATCTTTTTCTTTTTATTCAATACTTAGTCTTTGCTTTGAATCTAGAAAGAATACAGAAATAGACTCAGAATACACTTCCAATTTGAATCAAGAAAAAATTGGATTTCCAGGATGTTATTCCCCCTTTTTTCGATCAATACTAAAAGAACTTTTTCACTTTTTTAAAATAAAAAATATGATTCTATTTTCGAGACGAATAAACTCCCTTTCTTTTCTATCAAAAAAAAAAAAAAAAAAAAAACGAGCATAAAAGAATAGATGAATGTTCAATTGAAAAAAACGAAAGCAATTCTTTAGTTTTTTCTTCCTACTGCCAAAGTTTTTAGTCTTTAAATTTTAAAAATTAATTCATTTCAAAATACTTCAATTGGTACACGCAAGAAGTAAGCCAATTCAGCAGCTTTTTGCTCAATTTCTCGTGTAGTAAAATTCTCATCAGTACGAATTAAAGGAATAGCCCCTTGACCTCGAATTTCCATATAAAGGACACGCCGAGCAGAAACACCCTCCTTAACTTCGATTCTGATGGACTGAATATCTTTCATAAGGAATCGTAAAAAGATGCGACGGCTTTTTCCAGGAAATCCCCAACGAAAAATACGTACTATCCCTTCTTTTCGGTCGAAAAGATCATAACCACTACCCACATTCCACAAAATAGTGCACCACAAATAGCAACTAATAAAGAGACCCGCGATCCCATAGAAAGACATCACAATCCCTTGTGGAAAAAAAATGATTTGCTGAGACGCAACTAACGATATAAAATTTCTACCAAGATAACTGGAAGTTCCAACCAATAAGAATCCCAATGAACCTAAAAATAGGATAAAGGCCCAGCAGAAATTACTTGTTTTTCGAGACCCCGTTATAAATTCTATCCATAGAGATTCTGATCGCCAACTCATATATATTAGATCCAGTTATACAATTTTTTGGAATTGAGAAAATATGACTTTCCTTTTTTTGTTTTCAAAGTAACTCTCATCAACTATAACTATTTTGTTGTGAACCTTTACCTTAGGAGTAATTCATATAATTGTTTATATCTAAAATAATAACATCTCCTTCCTTTATATGATCCCCTATAACTATATACATACAAATAAATACATTGACTTGAATTTCATACAGCGGTCTGATGATGATCCATTTTTCAAAAGAGCGCAAATTTAGTTACCCCATATAATATGGTTACACATGCATAAAAGCTTTTTTTAGTTATGTTTGTAGGAATCTATGTGTTATACAATATTCTACCAAATGGGTCTTATCAAATCGACGTTTAAAAAAAAAAGGGGGGAGTGATACAATTCGGTCTCATCCGATTTAAAAAATCTTATTTTTTTGAATATGAAGAAATAAAGAAGCCATTGCAAGTGCCGGAAAGACTAGGCCTACTAAAGGCACAAAAATAGAGGGTAAGTTGTTGAAAGTTGTCATAAAATGGGGTACCTCAATTTAATATTTGTACCTGTTATTGTTATATTCTGAATTCTAAAGATATCTTAGAATATCTTGTATTTTTATTATTTCTATTATATATATTATATAATTATACTAAGTATCTTTAAGTAAATATATATCTAATACTAATATACAACCTAATAGAAATATATAGAATAGAACCTACTAGAAATAGAATAAAAAAATAGGTACAAGAAACGCCAAACTAAATAAATGGACTTATTAATCTTTCAAAATCAAATAGATGTATTATCATAATCTCCCTGTTAGATTTATTATTCTTTTTGTTCTTTTTGTCTTCTACTTCTACTTCTAATAGTCATTAAGAAATAATAGTCATTAATAAAGAAAAAATTTTATTCCATTAAAATATAAAATTTTAATTTCTACAAAATTGATTGGAATCTGATCCAACAACAGGGAATTTTCGGGAAATGCAAAAAGATCCAAGACTCTCTATAGATCTATATCTCTATTTGAATTATCTATACATATGCAAGCAAGAGAGGAAAAAACTTTGTTTAATTTTTCTAGTCTAATTTGAACTTCCCGAAAGCAAAAATTAACTTTTTATTTTGTTGATAAAGGTTTACTGAGTAGTAAACAAGAATATTGATAAAAAAATGATTCGAAAGAAAAAATTTTCAGGGTTTTCGTTTAATTCTGATAAACTAACTGTTCTATTTTATTTCATTTTTGT